GTAAGTGAAAGTCGGAAACATAGCGGGGGTTCTGAAGCTTAGGAGAGGAGGCAGTTTCGCTGTCGTTAGATTGTGTGGCAACGTGAGCCAACGCCAGCAGAAAGGAGGAGGAGACGGAAGGCTGTATTCCGAATCTATGTCCTAATTGGACAGTGAAAAGATGATCATTGATGCTGGGAGTTCGGATAACATAGCGCCCACGGAGATGGTAGATCAGTTGGGGCTGGGGAAGTTAAAGCAGGGCGTCTGGTGTGAGGTCGTCCCTATGTATTACATATCCTACTCGGAAGACCATGGTAATACGAGTAGGGTGTTACCCGCGTAGGGAGAACACCGGTTGACTTTTAACGGCAAACGCGGTTATTGCCATCAGAAGACTTTGGTTGGCTAAGGAGAAAAGGTGTTGGCATAGCATTTCTGGGCGTGGTGGAAGAGTCCATAGAATGCTATGCCTTGATAGCAAAGCCAACTAGCAGAGCCGAGGATCGGTGGGATGCCGTAGCTTTAAGAGATAAGGGCTGAGGCAATCGGAAAGGCTTTTTTTTTAGGAGGGAGGGGGCCTCCGATCCTCTTTCGTGTGCAACGGTTAAGAGTGGAAAACCGCTCCTCTAACTTGAGTGGCTTGACGCTCCTATGACAGTCCTAGTTGGAACTCGTACCCCCCCTCGCTATCTATCGTCAGTTATTGTCCCAGGCGAGGAACTGCTTGTATCAGACCTGATTCTCGCGCAGCAAGATCTTTTGTGAGTGCCCTTCCTTTGGGGCTTGAGGCTCATCTCACGATGTTCATCTTGTCTGATTGTTTTTGTCTTGGTTGGTACGCTCCCCCTTGTGAAAGAAGTCCTCTATCTGCACACTAACCTGGGATACTTTCACCCAGTTTTTCCCTTGATGCTTCTAAGCCGCTTTGAATTGGCCTGTGCCCGTTGATGAATCATCAATCCATTCAGCCGTCACGTCAGCCGAGAAGACGGACTTGCTGGTATCGTCAAATAGAGTATAGAATCCTTCTTCCGCTCTAGTGGCGGGTTTCTCTTTTCATTAAGTAGCCCCTCATTCACCTCGTACACTGAGTCAAGCAACTTCTCCTTTTCTGTCATGAAGAGGAAGTGAGATGATGACAATGCGGCTGGGAAAAATCCATATCAATCCATTTCTTCTATAAGAGAATTGGATCCCGACCCAGACCTAAGAAATGAAATTAGATGCCGATTTCATTCCAGTAGTACCCGTTGCTTCTTTTGTTGGGTTGGTTGGAGTGCTTTAATCAGACTTGACCGAGTAGATCATGTTGGGATCTTCACCATGAATGATCCTCCGGGCGAAGCATCTCATGGCACACCATTGATCAATAAGACAGGAGAAATAGAATATACAGGGATAACCCCCATTCCTATCAGCGTGAAATGACATTCATTCAATCAGTCCTCTCCTCCGCTCTCTCTGTCCCTGGCTTCTACTTTCACATACCTTCTGGCCTCAGTCGTTGACTTTGCCCCTTCCGCTCCTCCATTTAACAAGCAATTTAGTGGTTGTTCGCTCCTGAACGAAGCTATTGGGACAGCGGCTTTGATAGCGCTTTCTCAATGAGAGAGATCATATCGTGGTAGAGCTCCTATCCGTGCTTTGACAAATCCCTCTCTGGCGTCATCTACTGGCTGACTGCACACTGCCTTCTGCCTGACTATGGCTTTTAGAAAGCAAGATCCCTCCGTTTATCACTCTATAGAAAGAACATCCCATACAGAGTCTTTCAACTAACAACTAAGCTATTCGAGCCTTCAACTCAGCTCTCATCGATAGAGCCCCTGTCTCTTTGATTCTTGTATACAAGTCTGGTAGTCAATTGTTCTAGCAAGGATGGGCTAGTTGCCTACTCTCGCCTAACCCGCCCCTTTGACTGATGATCAATATGACAAAAGTAATCTATCTTGATCCTTATATGATATGACGCAATTCATAGATTTGGGCAAGTCAGAGTGAAATCAAAGTCAAGTTATTGGCGATCATACCTACTCAATGAGAATGCTCTCAAGTCCAGTCAATGTCTTTTTGATGATACGATTCTCAGGTGCGAACTCAAATAAGGGGGGGCCCCACCAGTCATAGTGTTCACTCTTCCCCATAAGAATAAGAACTCAATTCCTGGGGTTTTTTCTTCCTTAGTAGCTTTGACAACATTCGTGTGTGAGCCCTCATCTCATGCTCCTACTACCTCTTAACTTCAAGTGGGAGTGATGGACGAGTGAAGATCGCCAGCTCTTTCTTCCCCGTGAATTGACTTCAACTTAAATCGGACGGACCGGCTTCTCCCTTTGAGCATAGCATGCTTTTGGGGAGTAAGTCACTTAATATAGTATATGATGTGATAATCGATTCTTACATCACATCAAAATAGCATGTCTATATACTTATCTACAGGCAGTTCCTATTTTTTACCTTCCATTCATTTTTAAAGAGAAGGTTTCCTCTCACCTAAAGAATGGATCAGAGAACGACGGCCTACGCATTGCAGCCACAACATTACTGGGCAAACTAGTATAGATTTCGGAAACTCCGGATCCCCCTAGTTGAAGACTATCGCCCACAATTAGAACCATCTAAAATAACGTATATGATGGATCCATTACGAATGTATCGTCCCAGAAGACCATCACTCTGGTTTCACTGATCGAGCAACGCGGTTATTTCGCGGACCTTTCTGTTCCTAGTTAAAGTGTAGGCCTTTTGGACTTAAGCTGGGATTTGGTATTTCGAAGGCCCCAGGTGTTACTATCATTTCTAGGCATCGTCTGTACTTAACAGTTCCCTTTAGTGTAGTTTATCGGAGATATCTGGATTATTTTTTTAATAAAAAAAAGAAGAGTCTGGGACGAAAGAGAAGAAAAAAGGTAGTTTACTTGCTTAGTGCTTGTGCGCTAAGGGAAGAAAGATCGAAA